CCTAAAGAAAGACGATGTAACCAACTCCAGCCAAGTTCAGAAAAGCTAAGGGAAGAATTCAAGAAATGTTTCTTTTGAAAGAGATTTTTTCTGAATTTAAATAAAAAGAATACAAGAATTTTAAGTAGAAGATTAGACTAAGGAAAGTTCCGAGGATTGGTAAGATAAGAAATTTAATTCTAATTGCACAACATAAACTAGACTTGATAATTATCCATTTACCTCTAAATATTACAAAAGGAGGTAGACCACTTAAAGAAAGAATACTTATAGAGGATAAGAGATTATTCCCTTCTCATAAGAAAGAAGCTGTAAAAGCTAAAACCAAACAGTATAAAATAAAGTACAGCCAAAGACTTCCACATACTGCCCCAATAGAAGCTCATCCCGTGTGAGCAACCGAGGAAGCACCGATCATAGGTCGTAAAGAAGTCTGATTGTTACCAATCAAACCTCCCACTAAAGCTCTTATTCCTCCCAATAGAAGGATAAGCTCTTGTAGTAGGTAATTACTTGATCTAACTAAGCTTACGGTAAGAGCAAATGGAGGAATTTTCTGCCATGTTAATATAAGAACACAAGGAACCCATTCTAGACCAGATACAATTGAAGGAACCCAAAAATGTCCTGGGAAAAGTCCTAATTTAATTCTTAATCTAAAAAGAAATAATACGTTAAACGCCAAGCTATCGATTACGTCAAAATATATTACAACTCCTCTTATGAACAATAAAGCTCTTCCTAAAGCTTGAATGCAAAAGTACTTCAACCCAGCCTCTTTGTTTAGAGATATATACTTGGACCCTAAAAATAATAGAGGAACCAATCCTAAAAAACTAATTTCAATTCCAGCTCAAACCAAAAATCAGTTAGAGGAGGATAAACTTACAATAGGCCCAAAAGCCATAACGAAAAAAAATAATACATTGGCAGACGACACTAAAGCAACGGATTTGTTCCATAATTATCAACATCAATGATATCCGTTCTACCGGCGGTTGCTTTTCTTTCTAAGAGAAAACTCTCAGTCTTCTCCCACTCATAATTTCCTTTTATGCAACTTCATCCTTTTCATTTGGTCGAATACAGACCTTGACCGTTATTAAATTCTTTTGGAATTTTATGTATGCCAGTAGGATTAGTCTACTATATTCGGGGGGGAAGAATAACTCTTCTCTTACTTGGGTTAGTAGCTGTAGCTATTATTTCTTTCCTTTGGTGACGAGATGTCACTCGAGAGTCCACATTACAAGGACTTCACAGTTCTTATGTAGTTAAAGGACTGAAAGTGGGGGTTTTCCTATTTATTGTTTCAGAAGTTTGTTTCTTTTTCGCTTTTTTTTGAGCGTACTTTCATAGAAGACTAGCCCCATCAGTCGAAATTGGATCTACTTGGCCGCCTGTTGGAATTACAACTCTAGAAACATTCCAAGTCCCTCTTCTTAATACTTCCGTATTACTTCTTTCCGGTGTTAGAATTACCTGAGCCCATCACAGTATCGAAGAGGGTGATCATAAGAACGCTACGCAAGGATTAGGATTAACCCTAGCCTTAGGATTTTATTTTGTTTTCTTACAGTATGGAGAATATATAGAAACATCATTTTCTATTGCAGATAGAGTATATGGTTCAACTTTTTTTATTGCTACAGGATTTCACGGACTCCATGTGATTGTAGGAGCTACATTTCTTACAGTGTGTTTTCTACGATTAGTTTTAATACATTTTGATAAAAAACATCATGTAGGATTCTTGGCTGCTGCCTGATACTGACATTTTGTAGATGTAGTTTGACTATTTCTTTATGTAAGAATTTACTGATGAGGATCTTTCCTGGATAGCTTATGTAAAGCTTTGATTTTGTAATTCAAAGAAGGGTGTTTCCCCTCCTGGATATAGGACCTATAAAATAAATAATGTACCCTTAAATAATAAGAGCAATGGCATTAAATGTAAAAACAAAGAGAGCTTTTCAAAGCTCTTAAGCTCTGTTCCACTAGTCAAATAATTTGAGTGAAATCCATGATTAATACTTCTATATAGATATATGTTATATCTAGCTCTAAAAAATACCATCAAACCTATTACCACTGCCAACAAATAACTGTAATTTCAAAGAACAGAAGAAACTAGAAGTTCTCCTACTAAATTAAGTGTAGGAGGGGCTGCCATGTTAATACAACAGAATACGAACCATGCAAAACTCAAAATAGGGTATATCTGAAGTATTCCTTTCATATAAGGGATATTACGCGTGTGGCTTTTAGTGTAAGAAAAGTAAGCAAGACAAAAGAGAGCTGATGAAGAGGCTCCATGAGCCAGCATTGTAATCAGCGCACTTGTGACACCTCAAGTTTGATCTAAAATTAGACCTGATGAAACAATTCTTATATGTCCGACAGAAGAATAAGCTACTAAAGCTTTGACGTCCACTTGCCGGAGACACATTATAGTAGCTAAAAAACCCCCTCATATGCTAAGTCTGATAATAATTAGACTTACTCTGTTTGGGCTTATGCAAAATCTATTGTTTATAACAAAGATACCATAACCTCCTAGTTTTAGGAGAATTCCAGCTAAAATTATGGATCCAGCCAATGGGGCCTCAACATGAGCCTTAGGAAGTCATAGATGAAAAGAATATATAGGAAGTTTTACCAAAAAAGCTCCATAAATTACTACAGTTAAAAAGATAGGAAAAGAAAATCCTATATTCTTTAGTATTAAAATTCTTATTCTTCCATTTTCTACACATCACCAAATGAGTACAACTAACAACGGTAAAGAGGCACCCACAGTGTACAACATTATATAACTTCCCGCCTGAAGACGTTCGGGTTGATAACCTCATCCAATAATTAGTATTAGAGTAGGAATAAGAGAAGCCTCAAAGAAAATGTAAAATAAAATAATGTTAGATATGGAAAAAGCTAAGGACAGTACACCACATAAAACTAATAAGCAGACAGAATAAGAAGAAGCAACTTTCTCATAAGGGGTAGATACTAAGGCTAAGAGACAAAGAATACAGGAGAGAAAAATTATTAAAACCGAGAAATAGTTTAAAGAAAAATATATATTTATCCTGCTAGAAAAATTTTGTTGAAGCAAACTTATGCTCACTAGTCTAGACAAGATGAAGCAAAACCCTACAGTACCTCAAGAGAAGTACACAAAGAATGAACCGAAAATAAGAGAAATCAGTGTCAACAAATAGAGATGGAACAGTTATGTCCCAAGTCAAAGTTAGCAGCTTCGGCTTATTATCTCTAATAATTTTTGTACTATAAGGTTTTGAAAGCCTTGATGGGAGAAAAATTCTCCACCTGTGATCCACAGATTGTTATTTGTAATAATCCTTTCCTGTTTTCTTCTCTGTTTTGCTATATTATTTCTTTACTATTTAGTTAGCTACATTGAATATACCAGCCCTAGAGAAAAAATGACTTCGTTTGAATGCGGATTTGATCCTTTAAGAAAAATGCGAGCACCTTTTTCCACCCGTTTTTTTCTATTAGTAGTTCTTTTTTTAATTTTTGATGTCGAGGTGGCCTTATTATTTCCTATTCTAAGACTTATAATACTTAATTCTGTTAGCTTTATTTTAATGATCGCATTATTATTATTTTTAATTATCCTCCTCTTTGGGATATTTCATGAATGAAACGAAGGAGCTTTAGATTGAGTAAGTTCTTCAACGGGTCAGCTAAGTATAAGCTATTGGGCTCATAACTCAACAATGGAATATTCCCCCGTTGAACTTTGTTCTGATACACTCTCAGTAAAATGAAACTGCGCATGGTAGGTTTTCGGACTACAATCTAACCCAGCAAGAGATATTAAACAATACTAGAAATAGTAATTTAATTCTAGTTTTTATGTTCTGACTAATTAGGTGCCAGCAGTCGCGGTCATACCTATAAAACAGCTGAGATTTTTAGATAGAGGTATGCCTTAAGAAAAATTAATTAACTAGTGAAATAGTAATTATTTATTCCACCTCTTTAAGGTTTATTCCTGAAACTCCGGTATTAAACTAGGATTAGATACCCTACTATAAGGAGCGAAAAATTAATATCTAAGCACTAAGGCTTAAAAGTCATTATAACTAAAAAGCTAAAACTTAAAGAACATGGCGGCGGAAATAAAATTTAGGGGAACTTACCAGGTAATTGACAACCCTCAAAAAAAATCACCTTTATTCAAAGTTTGTATACCGCCGTCTTGGGCCCTCTTGAGGAGGGCCCAAAACTATGAAATAAGTAAGACAGGTCATGGTGCAGCCTATATGAAGGACTGTAAGGTGAGTTACAATAGTAATTTACTTCGGAATAGAAATGTAAAAATGAAAGGAAGATGGACTTAACAGTAATTACTAAAGAAGTATGTTTTGAAATACAAAAATTTTCGTGCACAAATCGCCCGTCATTCTCGTTGAAAAATGAGACAAGTCGTAACACAGTAGGAGTACTGGAAAGTGCTCCTGTCTTTGTGGTGAATATAATCACATTATCTTTTCGAGATAAAGGAGGCGATTAGCCCTTAGATTAACCTTTTTCAGAAGCGTTGCATTCGCCCTAAGTTTCGGCCTTAGTCCAGGACTAATTCATGTCCCTGAAATGTATGATAAGTGATCTATTCTCTTCATTAGATTGTGGTCAACTAGGAAGTATCTCTTTCCTACTATGACTAACACCCATTATGGTGGCATCTATGTTTTTTGTTTCCTCTAGTTGAAAAGCTCAGCCTTCAGGTATTTTAATGCTTTTAATTGCTACCAACAGGGAAACACGAGCAAAAGTTCTTCTTCCATTACCTTTGTTCTTATTCTCTTTGATATTCTTTTTAGTAATAATAAACTTAATCGGGTTAGTTCCATTTGTCTATGGAGTAACTAGAAATCTATGAGTTGCATCTTCTCTAGCGGTAGTTATATGAGGCTTACTAATTCTAAGAGGATGAACAATAAATCCTATGGCTTCAGCTGCCCATTTAGCACCAGCAGGAGCTCCTGCGGCTCTAGTGCCATTTCTTGTTTTAGTAGAGACTATTAGTATTATAATTCGTCCATTAACATTAACGGTACGATTAATTGCTAATATTAGTGCGGGACATATTGTGATATCTTTAATCGCAAACTGTTTAGTAAGAGCCTCAACAACGGCATTGGTCTCAATGTTTGTTCTAAATGTAGGTTACACTTTATTTGAAGTATTTGTTTGTTTAATTCAAGCTTATATTTTTACTTTGTTAGTAAAATTATATGCCGAAGAGCATCCAGATTTTTAAAAGTAGGAGCTAAGCTCTTTTTTAAGTTTGCAACTTAAAGTTTTCTATTAAACTACTACTTGTTTTAAGGTGTAGCCCAAAATTAAAGGCGTTTAACTGTTAATTAAAAGATGCACTCTGTTGCCTCCTTAACATATGCCACAATTAAGCCCTATAATAGGAATTATATTTTTCGATGTAATTTTAATCTTTTTATTAGTATTAGTAATTTGTATAAAAACTAGTATACCATTATTGTCAAGAAAAGAAGGACAAAAATCACCTAATCAGAAAGTTCGATTTTTTTAATATGCAAGGTGGCAGAATTAATGCCTGGGCTTTAAGCGCCCATTATGACTTTCAAGTCCCTTGTCATCTTTTCGGTGTTAGGCACAGGAAGATTTGAGCTTCCTAGAGGATTATTTCCAAAAGATACCCTTTTTAACACAAGTCATTTTTCACGATCTAGGACTCCACAGGTCCTCGGTTTTATATTTAACCTAACTCATGAGTATATTCTAAATCTAATTTATAGTCTTTTTACTTGGAAGGTAAATGTACTGATTTATACTAATTTAGATTTTACTCAGCTCCTTCAAGATAATTAACAAAATCTTTTAATCTTACTGCTTCTACCACAATAGGTATAAAAGAATGATTAGCTCCACAAATTTCTGAACATTGTCCATAATACACTCCTGGCTTCTCAACAAACATTCTTATTGAATTTAATCGTCCAGGAACCGCATCTATTTTTACTCCTATAGAAGGTAAAGTTCAAGCATGTAGAACATCAGCAGAAGTAGTAATAACAGATGTTTCTATTTGAAACGGAACAGTAGCTCGATTATCTACTTCTAATAAACGAAAATCTCCATGATTTAAGTCCCTTTCTGGAACTATATAAGAATCAAATGACAATGACTGAGTAAATGGAATTTCATACCTTCAATATCACTGATGACCTGTTCTTTTTAACACAATTCCGGAATTAGATTGCTCATCCAATAGATAAAGTAATCGTAGCGAAGGAAGAGCTAATCATAAAAGAAGTAAAGCAGGAATAATAGTTCAAATAGTTTCCAGTCTTTGAGCTTCTAACATAGTACGAGAAGTAAACTTATTAAATGTAAGTTTAACTCCCAAAATAGCCACAAAAGAAAAAATCCCTAATAGTAATACAATTGCATGATCATGAAATAAGAATATTTCACTTTGAAGAGGGCTAGCTGCATCAATTAAATTTAATTGTCCTCACGTTCTCACTTAACAAAAGGGCGAAACCTATACTAGCAACTTCAGTGCTATGCTTTGAATTTAAGCTATTTGTCATTTCAACCGCACAATTCTAGTGCATCTAAGGCTTGACAAGCCTTTATTTTTAATTAAACTAGGTTAAAATAAAATAGAACTAATTTTTTCCATAAAACAGGAAGACTAACTAATACTAAGAAAGATAAAAAATATAGTACAGTTAAAGGACCAGCAAGAGTTAAGTAAGGCTCTTCAATTGGACAAGCTCCTAATCAAGTTAAAATGATAAAGAACACCACCAATACCCAAAAAGTTACTTGATATGGAGGAGTAAAAGATGAAGGTACCGCCCCTTTAGCCCCAGCAATAGGAAGGAAATAAAGAATAGCAATAGATATCACTAAAGCAATTACCCCTCCTAATTTACTGGGAATAGACCGTAAAATAGCGTAAGCAAATAAGAAGTATCATTCTGGCTGAATATGAACCGGTGTAACCATAGGATTAGCGTGGATAAAATTATCAGGATCACCTAAAATTGTAGGATAGAAAAATCCTAAAACAGCAAGTATAATAAATAATACTAAGAACCCTACTATATCTTTTCAAGTAAAATAAGGATGAAAAGGGATTTTTCTAACATGGTTAAGATCTCCTAAAGGATTAGTAGAACCTTTTTCATGTAAAAAGAGTAGATGTAATCCAGATAAACCACCAATTAAGAAAGGAAGGATAAAATGTAAAGAAAAAAATCGGTTTAAAGTAGACTGTCCAACACAAAAACCTCCTCAAACCCATTCTACTACAGAAGGACCAATATAGGGAATTGCGGACAAGAGGTTAGTAATTACTGTAGCTCCTCAAAAAGATATTTGACCTCAAGGCAATACATACCCTAAGAAAGCAGTTCCCATTCTAACGAATAAAATTGTTACCCCAATTATTCAAGTCCGAGGTTGAGAAATATATCTTTGATAGTAAAGTCCTCGACCCACATGAAGATATATAAATACAAAGAATAAAGATGCCCCATTAGCATGAAGATTTCGGAACAATCATCCTATAGGAGCATCTCGCATAATATGAATTACAGAAGAAAAAGTGTTAACTATGTCGGCAGTATAATGTATTGAAAGAAATAATCCAGTTAAAATCTGGAATCCTAACAAAACACCTAAAATAGAACCTCCATTCCATCAAATTGAAATACTTAATGGACTAGGAAGACTTAACAAATTCTCAGCAGGATTTATTTGTCGTATTTTGTGCAAAGAAACTTAATGATCTAAGTGCTGTTACAAGATCATTACCTCGAAGTCGTAGCATACTTACTAGTAAAGACAACCCTAATGCTGCCTCACACGCAGCAAAAGTTAACAGAACAAGAAATAAATGAGAACTTATACCGAATATACTAGAGATTGAAAAAGAAAATAATAAAAGACAAAGTATCACGGCTTCTAATCTAATAAGTAAATTTAAGGTATGTGTTTGGTAAGAACAAAATCTGATTGAGGCGAAAAGAACCCCAATTAAAGAAACTTTAAATAATAACATTTACCAGGATCAGAAATCTCAATTTCGGCTTTGAAGGCCAATGGTTTTTTATATATTAACCTATAATCCTAAGGGGTGGAATCACCATAAAAAGATTTACAATCTATCGCCTTAATCAGCCACCAAAATTCTTATAAATTTATAGAAATCAAAATCATTGATAAGGCACATAAAGAAAAAGGCAAAAAAGATTTTCAACATAATATCATTAGTAAATCATATCGAAACCGCGGATAAGCACCTCGAACAAACAAGAATATTATAGACATAATCAAAGTTCCAAAAGCAAGGCTAATAGGCGTCAAAAACCTTGTTCTAAAAAATCAAACTACAGTTGCTATTGATATAAAAAGAATATTAGCACTTTCTGCTAAGAAAAGTAAAGCAAAAAGTCCTCCCCCAAATTCAATATTAAATCCAGAAACCAACTCGGATTCTCCTTCAGCAAAATCAAAAGGAGCACGATTAGTTTCAGCAACTGTGCTAGTAAACCATACAACTATTATAGGAABTAGTAGAAAACAAACAGGAAAACCTCTTAAAGCAGCTTTATCTCAAGAAAATGAGACTAAAACCAGAGCCGAAAAAAGAAGGATTAACAAAAGACTAACCTCATAGGAAATAGTTTGAGCAGCCGCTCGAAGAGCTCCTAAAAATGCATACTTAGAGTTTGAAGATCATCCCGCTATCAAAATTCCATATACATTTAAAGCGGTTACACAAAAAAAACAATAATAGTCCTCATGTACATTTTTGAAACAAAAAGAACTAGGATACAAATATCATAAAATTAAAGCTAACCTTAATCTCAACCCAGGAGCTAATCAGAATAAAAAACGATTTCTACTAGAAGGCATAATCGCTTCTTTAACAAACAACTTTACTCCATCAGCTAAAGGTTGAACAATCCCTCAAATTCCTACTTTATTAGGACCTTTACGGGTTTGAACATAACCTAAAACCTTACGTTCAAGCAATGTATAAAAACCTACACCTAACAAAACACATAAACAAGTTCCTAATCTAGAAATAAGATGAAGTAACAAAAACTAATGTAAAAATTAAAATTAAGCCAGCCATAAAGAAAGATTGCTTCTGAGGTCACACTCCAATCTCCCTTAAAATGGATCCAAATTTATTATGGTAATTTTTTACGTTAAATGAAGGCTCTAGTCATCCGTAATCTAATCTAGATATTTCCTTAAGTAAAGGTGCTAATCCTTTAGAACCTAAGCTAACAACTGGAGTAAGGAAAAACATGCTAGATAAATAATGATTTGACAATACTTGAGCTCCCCGAATTAAACCTAAAGTAATTCCTCCTAAAGTAATAACATTAATGATATTGCCTCAGGCCCTAGGAATATAAGCCAATTCTAGATTACCTAAGTCAATTATACTTAAGAATTTTCCTCTAACAATTCCCCCAATTCCTAACACAGTAACAGGAAAAGAAGTATAGAAATTGGAAGATACTGCCATAATTGATCTTGTAGGTTTATTTCATGAAATAGCCTTCAAACTCCGAGAAACATACTTAGCAGTTATTATTGTGGCCACAAACATAATTACTATAGAAGAAACATTCAGATTACTCATTACCATTTTCTCTAAAATTACATGTTTTGAGTAAAACGCACTAAGAAAAGGAGCCCCTACCAAACATAAACTTCTCACATTAAATATAATGATAGTAAAAGGTATAGCCATCCCAATTCCTCCTATTAGACGAATATCCTGAGACCCATAAGTAGCCATTAGTATATTACCTGCGGCTAAAAACAAGAGAGCTTTAAATAAGGCATGGGTATATAAGTGAAATAAAGCTAGTCCAGGGAATCCAAGTCCTAATCTAAACACTATTACACCTAATTGTCTCAGAGTAGACAAAGCAATAATTTTTTTAATGTCATTTTCATAAGTAGCAGCTCAAMCACCTAATAAACAAGTAATAGCTCCCGTAAAAAGTAATATTCTCTTCACTTCTTCACTTAGAGGTACATTATATCTTAAACGAATAATTAAATAAATCCCCGCAGTTACTAGAGTAGAAGAATGTACTAGAGCGCTTACAGGAGTAGGAGCTGCTATAGCAGCTGGAAGTCAAGAACTAAAAGGATATTGAGCACTCTTAGTTAACGCAGCTACAGAAAGCATTAGTACTAATCCAACCGAAATAAAATTATCTCTCAACGAAATGAAAGAGAATTGACCTACCAAAATAAAAAGAAAAGTGGAAACAACAATAATAGCATCTCCCAATCGATTAACTATTAAGGTTTGAAATCCAGCTCTCAAACTTTCAAAACTCTGATAATAGATAATTAACGCAAAAGAAGTAATTCCAAGTCCATCTCAACCTAATAAAAGAAAAAAAATAGATCCAGAAAAAGTTMACAAATTTATACTGATTACGAATGCTATTAAAATTCACAAAAACCGATCACTATTATGGTCTTCTTCTATATACTTATGGGCAAACGTAAAAACACTACCAGCAATTAAAGTAACTACTATCCTGAACCTTAAATTAATCTTGTCAATAATTAATATAATGCTAAAATTAGTCCTAGAAACAGACATGAGCTCTAATTCAAGAATCATGGTTTGCCCTCCTATAAGTATAAACCTTCAACCGCAAGCCATTATTAATGATGTAAAAAACAATAACACAGGAAACTGCAATCCTTTTAAGTTATTCACCACCAACAATTACAGCCCCTGCACCTGAGCTTCGAACAACAACCAAGAGTATTAAAAGAAGAAGAACTACTAGACCTACAAAGAGTGATAAAGAAGTGTCGGACACCAAATTACTTCCAGAATCTCACAGTCCTCTCCCAAGAAAACTTATAGTTATAGGCTTTAAAGATATAATATAAGAACCTCCCAGAGAAATAACTAAAGATAATGTTACCTGGTTAGAATTTATATAGAAAGGATAGTTCCTTCTGACCAAACAAACATAAATAAACATTACTAACAAACCTCCAATATATACTAAGAATAGAACATAAGAATATCACCAGCTAGAAAAAAGGGACGCAAGTCTCACAAGACATAAGCTAATTAAAACTAAAACCCCTCCTAATCTAATAGGATTCTTGTATAATGGAAAAGTAGTTAATAAAATGAAAGTGCTTAATAGTAAAATCTTCAAATTCAAAAATGGTTTACACCACTCTCTAACTCCCAAAGTTAGCGTCTCGGGACTGTTTTTGATATATGGTACTGGGAATAATATTCCTCTGTTTAATTGCAAACCAAATCTTCTACATAAAGTACAGTTCCATTTATATTGATAATTGACTAATACTTACGTATTATAGGCTGATCCTAAATCAGGTGCATTAATTCTGCCAAGCCAAAGTTATAAGTAACTGCTTAGTTTGGTCCTTTCGTACTAAAACCGCAAATATTAAAAGATAGAATCTGACCTGGCTTACGCCGGTCTGAACTCAGATCATGTAGGAATAAAAGTTCGAACAGAACCTAAATATACACCCTGCTAGGGCATAATTTTCCTAGTCCAACAYCGAGGTCACAAACCCAAACTGGATTATGCTGTTATCCCTAAGGTAGTTTATTCATACTTAAAAAAACCGGCAAGTATTTTTCTAATAGAAGAGTTATATATGTCTTCTTGTCGCCCCAACAAAAACCTATTTATTAAAACTCTAAGGGTCTTCTCGTCTTTTTTCATTTATAGGCCTTTTCACCTAATTAGTAATTTCAATAGAATACAAAAGAGACAGCTTAATCCCATAAATCCATTCATACAAGACTTCATTTAAAAGTCAACTGATTACGCTACCTTAGCACGGTCAAAGTACCGCGGCCGTTAAAATCTAGTCACCGGGCAGGTTTCACCTAGGATAATTTTCCCTAGGCTATGTTTTTGATAAACAGTTGAGATAAAGATTTGCCGAATTCCTTTTCTGTATTTTTTCAGCATTACTCATCTAATCATAAATATAGAAGTTTTAGTTCACATACAAGTTTACTAATAACGGAGATCTTCGACAAAATAAATCTTTTTATTTCATCAGTTAAATTCGAGTGTTAACCCTAAAGAAATTTTATGAATTTACTATACTCTTTACAGTAAATCTAAGCACTTACTGTTTGTCTTTAGTACTAAATACTTTTCGTAAACATCCAGATATCATAAGAATTGTAGGTTTTTCGCCCCTAAGCTTGAATCTTAGTGTCATAATGAAACATAACTTCTTAATTCCTAATAAAAGTTCTAGCTTAGATCTTCTTATTTCGGGAAAGTAAAAATTTACTTACTTTTGGAATAGCCGTTATGCAAAAAGTACGATTTACTAATTCTTTAATTTCTTTTGAACCCTTTCGGAGTATAAATTTTCTTAAATTCAAAATAAAACTTAATAAAAGAGTGCCATATAGTGGTCCTTCTCAATGTAACTGAGATGTACTTATCAAATACTTCACCCTCATAAAGGACTAACAGAAGTTTCAGTATTACTGTGGAAATCTAAAGGAAGAACATCCTCTCATTCTCGAGACAAAGCTGGAGCTACTCCAAATAATGCTCCACGTTGAGCTACAAATGCTTCCCATAAAAGGAATACAAATATAATCACAGCGAAAATAGAAAATAAAGAACCAAATGATGACACCTGATTTCACTTATAATAAGCATCAGGATAGTCAGAATACCGTCGAGGCATTCCAGCTAATCCTAAGAAGTGTTGAGGAAAGAATGTTAAATTTACAGCAAAAAATATAATCAAGAAATGTACTTTAGCTCATCGTTCGTGAAGGACTAATCCAGTTATTACTGGGAATCAGTAAACAAATCCACCAAAAATGGCAAATACAGCTCCCATTGACAACACATAATGGAAATGAGCCACTACATAATAAGTATCATGTAGAACAATATCTAAAGAAGAATTGGACAGAACAATCCCAGTTAATCCCCCTAAAGTGAAAAGGAAAATAAATCCTAAAACCCAGTACATAGCGGCCCTGAAAGGTCCCCGGCTTCCGTATAGAGTTATTAATCAACTAAATACTTTAATTCCAGTAGGAACGGCAATCACTATTGTAGCAGCTGTAAAGTAAGCTCGGGTGTCTACATCCATTCCTACAGTAAACATATGATGGGCTCATACAATAAATCCTAAAATTCCAATAGAAATTATAGCATAAATTATACCTAACGTTCCAAAGGCAGGCTTAGAAGAAAAATTACTCAAGATATGAGAAATTATTCCAAATCCAGGTAAAATCAAAATATACACTTCTGGATGACCAAAGAATCAAAACAGATGCTGGTATAAAATTGGATCTCCTCCTCCTGCAGGATCGAAGAAACTAGTATTGAAATTACGATCAGTTAAGAGTATCGTAATAGCACCAGCTAATACTGGAAGAGAAAGAAGGAGTAAAAAAGCTGTCACCAGGACAGATCAAACGAATAGGCTTAATCGTTCGAAAGTAATTCCTGGTGATCGTATGTTGAAAATAGTCGTAATAAAATTAATAGCACCTAAAATTGAAGATATTCCTGCCAAGTGTAAGGAAAAAATAGCTAAATCAACAGAAGTTCCTCCATGTGCAATAGGACCTGACAAAGGAGGATAAACTGTTCATCCTGTTCCAGCTCCACCTTCTATTAATCTTGAGACTAAAAGAAGTAAGAAGGAAGGAGGAAGAAGTCAGAAACTTATGTTATTTATACGAGGAAATCTTATATCGGGAGCACCAATTAACAGAGGTACCATTCAATTCCCAAATCCACCAATTATAATAGGTATAACTATAAAAAAAATTATTACAAAAGCATGGGCAGTTACAATAACGTTATAGAAGTGATCATCCCCTAGGAAAGCTCCGGCAGTACCCAATTCAAATCGAATTAAAAGACTTAAACCTGTACCTACTAGACCACATCACATCCCAAAAATTATATATAATGTTCCAATATCTTTATGATTAGTCGAAAACAATCATCGCAAGGGAGCTTAGCTCATAAATAGATTAAAAGTCTATCACTTAAATTTCAGTCACCAAAAA